CTCTCGAACCATAGTAATATTATTTTTTTTTGATTGAATTATTTATTTCTCTTGTTTCTATTGAAATTTCTTCACTTTCTACACACGTCTTTTTTTCGGAGGTCTACAGCCATTATGTGGCATAGGGGTTACATCCCGTACGAAAGTTAATAGTATACCACTTCTACGAATAGCTCGTAATGCTGCGTCTCTTCCGAGACCGGGACCTTTTATCATGACTTCGGCTCGTTGCATACCTTGATCGACTACTGTACGAATAGCATTTGCTGCGGCAGTTTGAGCGGCAAAGGGTGTCCCTCTTCTCGTACCCTTGAATCCACAAGTACCGGCCGAGGACCAGGAAACCACCCGCCCCCGCACATCTGTAACTGTGACTATGGTATTATTGAAACTTGCTTGAACATGAATAACTCCCTTTGGTATTCTACGTGCACTCTTACGTGAACCAATACGTACATTCCTACGTGAACCAGTTCTCGGTATAGCTTTTGCCATATTGTATCATCTCATAAATATGAGTCAGAAATATATGGATATATCCATTTTATGTCAAAACAGATTTCTTATTTGTACATTGAGCCCTTTAGCGGGTCTGATTATCCTTGTCTTTGTTTATGTCTCGGGTTGGAACAAATTACTATAATGCGCCCCCGCCTACGGATTAGTCGACATTTTTCACAAATTTTTCGAACGGAAGCTCTTATTTTCATATTTGTCATTCCTTATCTTAATTCTTTTTTGGTAGAAAATAAGTTTCTTGAAATTTTGCATCTCGAATCGTATCGAATAAAAATGACCTAATCTTTCGAATCCTTGTTTCGGAGTCGATAAATTATACGTCCTCTGGTTGAATCATAACGACTTACTTCAATTTTGACTTTATCTCCTGGCAGTATCCGTATAAAACTACGTCGGATCTTTCCTGAAACGTAACCTAGAATCAGATCTTCATTATCTAACCGAACTCGGAACATGCCATTGGGAAGCGATTCAGTAATTAAACCTTCATGAATCCATTTTTGTTCTTTCATTTCAGGTAAAGCCCCCCTGAAGTATCAATTAATGGAGGAAAGACGATATTAGACAACTCACCCCCTTTCTTTTTTTTTTTACAAATAGGAAGAGGTTTCGGATCCCATTTGGATATTAAATGGATTACCATATATAACACAAAATTTCTCCACCGATTCGTTCTAGTCGAGCCTCCCGGTCTGTCATTATACCCCGAGAAGTAGAAAGAATTACAATTCCCATCCCACCTAAAATTCTAGGAATTCGTTGAGAGTTAGAATAGATTCGTAAACCGGGTCTACTGATCCGTTTTAAATTTAAAAAATTTTTATAGGGTCTTTTCCCATTCCTTCTATGTCGAAGGGTTAAAACTAAAAAATATTTGTTTTTTTCTCGATGTTTTCTGACGTTTTCGATAAAACCCTCTCGGAAAAGTATTTTAACAATATTTTCGGTAATATTAGTAGATGCTATGCGAACAACTCTTTTTCTATCCATATCAGCATTTCGTATAGAGGTTATTATCTCAGCAATAGTGTCTCTACCCATGATGAACTAAAATTATTGGTGTCTCAAAATTGGATATAATCAACATGTTTTTCTTTTTTTTTTTTTTTTTTTTTTATTTATGAATAGGAATTTTGCAAGGTATATGCGTGAGACACAATCTACGAATTAATCTAGTTCTTAATCTATTTCTTTCAAATACCCCAAAGATATCACGATCTCATTTTATTTTATAATACCTCGGGAGCTAATGAAACTATTTTAGTAAAATTCAATTGTCTCAATTCACGGGGGATTGCCCCAAAAATTCGAGTTCCTTTTGGATTTCCTTCTTGATCAATCACAACTGCAGCATTGTCATCATATCGTATTATCATACCGCTGTCACGTTTTAGTTCTTTACAGGTACGAACAATTACAGCTCTCACTACTTCTGATTTTTCTAGGGGCATATTTGGTACTGCTTCTTTAATCACAGCAACAATAACGTCACCAATATGAGCATATCGACGATTACTAGCTCCTATGATTCGAATACACATCAATTCTCGAGCCCCGCTGTTATCCGCTACATTTAAATGGGTCTGAGGTTGAATCATATCAAATTTTTTGTTTATTCTTCCAATGCAAAGGATGAAGAAAATAAAAGAAATATTGTTTGTCCAAAAAAAGAAACCTGCGTTTTTGTTTCATCCCTAAGATTCATCTCTGTCGGTTCTACATTTTTATCCCGAAATAATAAATTGAGTTCGTATAGGCATTTTAGATGCTGCTATTAAAATAGCCCTTCTAGCTATATTTTCGGTTACTCCACCCATTTCATATAGTATTCGCCCCGGTTTAACAACAGCTACCCAATATTCAGGGGATCCTTTCCCCGAACCCATACGTGTTTCAGCAGGTCTTACTGTAACTGGTTTGTCTGGAAATATACGGACCCATATTTTTCCACCACGGCGTGCATTTCGTGTCATTGCTCGTCGACCTGCTTCGATTTGTCTAGATGTGATCCAAGCAGGTTCAAGTGCCTGAAGAGCATATTTACCGAAACAAATATGATTACCTCGATAAGATATTCCCTTCATTCTTCCTCTATGTTGTTTACGGAATCTAGTTCTTTTGGGGTTATAGTTGATGGTTGTTTCAGAATTCCATCTCTACTACAGAACTGGACGTGAGAGTTTCTTCTCATCCAGCTCCTCGCGACTAAAAAGATTCAAAATGGAATTTCAATTAATTTGAATAGATAAGATATTAGTAGATATTAGAACATTTTTATAAAAAAAAATGTTTTTAATGTGCTAATAAATCTTTCTTTTTTTTTGTCCTTTATCCAAAAAAAAAGAAAGTTTTCGCGGGCGAATATTTACTCTTGCAATCTCTATTTCAGTCGTAGCACTTGCTCATGACTTCTCAGAATAGATGAATTGATTTCCGGTTCATTTCGCCATCCCGACTAGTGAATCAGTAAGATTCATTTGTTTAATAAAATCTTTTGCATTCACAGGTTACATCGTTCCCACCGCTTCGTATTTAATGGTTAGGTCAGAATTCTACAACGGAGCTCATAATCTAATTTATTCTTGAGTCAACCTTCTTAGTCTTTATTGGCTCGAAGCTCTTGATTTTTTTCTTCTATAACTATAAGAAGGATTCATTTAATGTTTCATTATGGATGAATCAATTAGTATTGATGCTTTATTACACTGTCTTTTATGAGATGACTCATAGACCTTACATATTGGAATTCTATATCATTGATATTCTTTTTCTTTCTTTCTCTCATCCTTCCATTTATCCACACCTTTCTTCTGTATTTTGCTTTCAACTTAGAATTCAAGTTTATTCAAAAAAAATTCAGTTGCTACAAAGATATGATCGATTTCTCATATCTTGACTGGTTCTTTAGATCCAGATAATACGAGGTGATGAGTTGGTTTTCATACTACCGGGCTGGTCTTTTTTTAATCCTAACCCTAAAAAAACCAACGAGTCACACACTAAGCATAGCAATTATATGAAAAGTTCAATTGAATTTTTATTCAACCCTATAGAATTAAGAATTAGAATTGCTTGCGTTGATTGGCCAGAAAAAGAATTAAAGTTTTCTTATTCTTCTTCCTTGTCTATAAAAATCCAAATTTTGATGCCTAATACCCCATAGATAGTCCGAACTGTATAGCAACAATAATCAATTTTAGCTCGAATAGTTTGTAGGGGAACTCTACCCTCTCTGATCCATTCGACACGTGCAATTTCTTTTCCGTCGATACGACCTGCAATTTGTACTTGAATTCCTTTTGTATCTGCTTGTTCAGTTAATTCAATAGCCTTTTTCATTGCTTTTCGAAATGAAACTCTATTCTTTAATTGTCCGGCTATAAATTCCGCAAGAATATTAGGATTTCCGTAAGGTTTTGCAATTCTTGTGATAGCAATGTTAAGTTTTCGGTTCACATAATGAAATTCTTTTTGTAGATTCATCTGTAATTCTTCGATTCCTTGCGGTTTACTTTCGATTAATAACTTTGGGAATCCCATAAAGATTATGACCTGGATCAAATCGATTCTTTTTTGAATCTCTATACGTGCAATTCCCTCGGCGCCGGAGGATATTCTCATATTTTTTTGTACATAATTTTTTATAAAATCTCTTATTTTTTGATCTTCTTGTAGACCCTCAGAATAATTTTTTGGTTGTGCAAACCAAAGAGAATGATGACTTTGGGTTGTACCAAGTCTGAAACCAAGTGGATTTATTTTTTGTCCCATACTACCCCACTACTATACATATCGTGATATACCATAGTTGTCTTTTTCCATCTAGGTTTTTTTAACGAATATAGTGATACAAATTCATATTCATCTAAAGATATATCTTTCACTACAATAGTTATATGGCAGGTAGTTCTTTTTATCGCATAGCTACGTCCTCGAGCTCGAGGTTTGAATTTCTTCGCGGTAGTACCTTCGTTAACCTCAGCTTTACTAATTATTAAATTGGCTTCGTCGGAACCCAGAATGGAACCAGCATTTGTTGCGGCAGAATAAACCAATTTAAAAATTGGATAACATGCTCTATAGGGCATGAGTTCTAGTATCATAAGTGTTTCCTCATAGGAACGTCCGCGAATTTGATCAATTACTCTTCTTGCTTTGTCTGCAGATATAGATATATGTCGACCTAACGCGTATACTTCCGTTTTTTTCTTCCGTATGCTACCTAGCGGACGCAGAGGAGGGTAGTCTTCCGTTTTTTTCCTGTTTAGTATCCTATTTAAAAAATTTGACATAAGGTTTCTCTCCTACTAATGAATCATAAGTATCTATCCAGATTTTTTTAAGATGAGATTAACGACGAGATTTATTATCACTTTTTGCATGTCCTCGGAAATTTAAAGTAGGTACAAATTCTCCCAATTTGTGACCTACCATACGATCTGTTATATAAATAGGTAAATGCTCCTTACCATTATGAATAG